ATTTATAAACTCAACACCACTATTGCATTATTCTAAAATAATTTGGAACTGGGACTTCTTTTCATCTTACTAGAAAAAGAATAGAAAAATTTTGGATGGATTGTCGACTGAGTGAATCCTATTAAAAATAATATTTCTACTAATTTAAACCATAACATATGGTTCTGTCAAATCCAGAATTTTTTTTTTCCTGATCTCAATTGAGCAAGTTTTACATGAACATAAAAAAATTTAATGTATGTTTCATTTTCTCTAGCACTAGTTTATTGCAGAAAGCAATATTTTTTTGGAAGAAGAAACAACACAGAATCAAACAAAGAGGATGCCAATTTTTTATTCTTGCACCAACTTTTCCAAACAAATGAGAGCTACCCTTAGTCAACATATCTTTTACATTTACATTCAAAAGTTCTGATGTGTTTCCACATCCTTTCAAGACCTCGTTCAAAAAACGGACAAATTCCTTTTCTTAGGAATACCTAATTGATTCCTCACTGAAAAAAAAAAAAAAAAAAAAAATAGAGAAAAGAATCACTAACTACTTAATAGAAAAACATGGGCATCCCACCAGAACAGAAGTTGTAACTAACATTGCTATCCTCTCGCCTAGCAGGATAGATTTACCTCCATATACTTCTTGATTTAAATCAAGATAAGTGTTTGTTTAAAACAGGTTGACCCTTCTGCTCTCTCGTGCTACAATCCTTTTCCTGCTGAGCTCTCACTCACTTTTCTTTTGGTCCACAGAAACAAGATAACGGATGCCAGCAGTTCATTACAGAGGAAAGGACTCACCGAGCCAAAATAACTAACTAATAAAAAAACTGCTTTTCCATAGACTTTACGCGGCCATATTGCTATCCGCGAATCTTACGCGTCGGATCATATCTCATATTCGTATCGCTTCAGCATAGGTCACCGAAATTATCTTGGACAACCAAACCAAAGCACGAAAGCCAAAATTTTTCATCAAATTGATTCCTGAACAGTGCATAACCACACGGATAAGCTCACATTAACCCGTCAATTTTAAAGCCCTTTTGCGATTTGGAGGAATTATATATCAGATATCAAGAAGAAATTAGCGTGTGATAATATAAAGTCATACAAAAGAAAAGGTTATCTATTTCTTTCTTCAAATGCTGTATTTAATACAGCATACAGTAAAAATAATAAATTCCGAAGGAAGCTTTTGCATAGTTAAAAAAAAAAAAATAGGATTCATTAGTTCTTTTTTTTAGAACACCAAAACGTAACTGAATTAGTTCTAGTTACTCATTGAGACATAATGAATAAAATAAGAATTCAAATAACAAAAAGAACCCTATTTATCCTACTTCAAAAGAATCGAACGAGAAGCCGTATGAGGTGAAAATCTCATGTACGGTTTTGTAGAGTGACAGTAAAGGTAACTTATCTGTCAACTTTTCCACTATCACCCCCAAAAAACCAAACTCTGCCTTACGTAAAGTTGCTAGAGTACGATTAACCTCTAGATATGAAATCACTGCTTATATACCTGGTATTGACCATAATTTACAAGAACATTCCGTAGTATTAGTAAGAGGAGGAAGGGTTAAAGATTTACCCGGTGTGAGATATCACATTGTTCGAGGAACCCTAGATGCTGTCCCGGTAAAAGATCGTCAACAAGGGCGTTCTAGTGCGTTGTATATTCTTATCTAAGACTTGTATCATTTATGATGATGCCATGTAAATTGCTAGAAACATGGTTTTATATGGCTAACCTAATAACGAATGTTTTGTAAGGGGACCAGAGCAGGCTAAAACAAATGCCCTTACTTTTTTTTGAAGGATATTTGGAACTATTATATGTCTAGGGTTCCATATTTAAATAATTTCAGGTTTCCCCAACTTTGTTTGTTTGAACAAACAATTCAAAAAAACTTGACCTTTTCAGAACAGGTTCGAGTCAAATAGCAATGATTTGAAACACCCTTTTTTTCTACATTATTTTGAAACCTAAGGACTTCCTCGTGTAGATAAGGAAAATACAAGATTTCCAATCATACCAAGAGAAAGAAAGGAAACGGATACTCAATTGAAAGTGAGTAAACATAATTCTATGCATAAAGAGTAACTCTCATATATACAGATAGAATCATGCGGAAAGCCGTATTCAACGAAAGTTGTATGTACGGTTTGGAGGGAGATCTTTCATACATACCTTTAAAAAATAGAGATCCACCCTACAATATGGAGTGAAAAAGCCGAAAAAATAAAATGATTTTTAGCCTTTATGAAATAAATTCTGGAACCTTTTTCACACTCATGCCACGGCAAAGTACTGCAAAAAAAAAAACTGCAAAATCGGATCCAATTTATCATAATCGATTGGTTAACACTGCAAAAAAAAAAACTGCAAAATCGGATCCAATTTATCATAATCGATCAGTTCACATTGCAAAAAAAAAAACTGCAAAATCGGATCCAATTTATCATAATCGATTAGTTAACATGTTGGTTAACCGTATTCTTAAACACGGAAAAAAATCATTGGCTTATCGAATTCTTTATCGAGCTATGAAAAAAATCCAACAAAGGACAGAGAAAAATCCACTAGTTGTTCTACGCCAAGCAATACGTGGAGTAACCCCCAAAGTAACAGTAAAAGCAAGACGTAGGAGTGGATCGACTTATCAAGTTCCCATTAAAATAAGATCTACAAAAGGAAAAGTACTTGCCATTCGTTGGTTATTAGGAGCATCTCGGAAACGACCGGGTCGAAATATGGATTTTAAATTAAGTTACGAATTAATGGACGCTGCCAGAAAGCGTGGCAATGCTATACGCAAGAAGGAGGAAACCCATAGAATGGCAGAGGCCAATAGAGCTTTTGCGCATTACCGTTAATCCATTCCATATATATATAGATATATATATCTAATGATCAGTAAAAGAAAGCCAAATTATTCAAAATAGATCAATATTTTTATTGGAACGAAAGAAAAAAGAAAAGAAGAATAAAACTTCAATGAGAATTTAACTACATAAATTTAATAAGTTCTCTCGATCGGGGTTGGTTAATGACCATTCATCAAAAAAGTATACAAAAAGACCCAGAAGGCCAAGTGATAGATTATCAAAATAAATTTTTATAATCAAGATAACCCATCTTTTTAAAAATAGATGGAAGCGATTTTTCGATCCAATCAGAGACTTTTCGAATCACCTTTTTATAAAGGGTATTGGAAATTGCAAATAGATATATATATATCTATTTTTTTTTTTCAATTTATACTTTTTTTATTCTTACATGTCATAAGCCCTCAACTTTGTCAACTCTATGTGGATTTTTTGGCTTTTCTCACACCTTTCTTTCTTTTCATTCTATTTCTTCGAAAAATAGATCCCCAATGGACTCTTTTGATGACTTTTCATAGTTTAATTTAGAAATTTTCAGTCAAATTTCTAGTTGATTGACTATGTTAGAACTTTTTATTAAAAGAAGAATAATAAATTATTTGTAATTTGATATTTTATTCTCCTTTTCTCCTTTCCTTTCTCATATTAAGAAGAATAAGGAGGATTTTTATTCCTCTTTGTATTAAAAAAAATGTACAAGAGAAATGTTTTATTATGTTTATGATCATTTGAAGAGGAATAAGAATAAGAAGAATAAGGATATCTGAAATCTACTTTTTTTTTAAAAAGAAAAAAAGTTGAAGAAAAAGATTGAAACTTTTTCGGAGATTGCATAAAGTTACTAATTCATGATCTGGTATGTACAAAATGACAACTTCATTTTCAATTATACCCTTTAATCTTTTTTATGAAAGAGTTTCATTTGCTTCTCTTCAATGGAAATTCTATTTTCCCAGAATGTATCTTAATTATTGGCCTATTTATTCTTCTGATGACTGATTTAATCTCTGATCAAAAAGATACAGCTTGGTTCTATTTAATCTCTTTAACAAGTTTAGTACTGAGCATAACAATCTTGCTATTTCGATGGAGAGAAGAACCTATTATCAGCTTTTTGGGTAATTTCCAAACGAACAATTTCACCGAAATATTTCAATTTCTCATTTTACTATGTTCAACTCTATGTATTCCTCTATCCGTGGAATACATTCAATGTACAGAAATGGCTATAACAGAGTTTCTGTTATTCATATTAACAGCTACTCTGGGAGGAATGTTTTTATGTGGTGCTAATGATTTAGTAACTATCTTCGTAGCTTTAGAATGCTTGAGTTTATGTTCTTATCTATTATCTGGATATACCAAGAAAGATGTACGGTCTAATGAAGCTACTATGAAATATTTACTTATGGGCGGAGCAAGTTCTTCTATTCTGGTTTATGGTCTTTCTTGGCTATATGGTCTATCCGGAGGGGAGATTGAGCTTCAAGAAATAGTCAATGGTCTTATAAATACACAAATGTATAACTCACCAGGAATTTGGATTGCGCTTATATCCATAACTGTAGGAATCGGATTCAAACTTTCTTTAGTCCCTTTTCATCAATGGACCCCCGACGTATATGAAGGAGTGCGATTCGTTTGACAAATTATTCCCTCTATAATAGCTCTTTTCTAAAGATGTCTCTATTTCTAAAAACTCTATCGACATGCAGAACAAAAAGGACTGTTACCCCCAGTCGGACTAAGGCATCACTTTTACCAAATTTTTTTTTGCAATATTTTTTTTTATTGAATTAAGGTAAAGCAAAGTCAGAAACAACTAATCTCTTTGTTTATTAAAAGAGATTTCGCAAGTTAGTTATTACGGGTAGCTCTTACAAAGGATCAGACTAATGACGTATACAATACTTTTATTCCCTGTGTAGATGCTACATAGTAAGTTTTCATCCTTCAAAAACTACGAGTGTAAGAAAAGCATCCGTCGATAAAAAGACCACCCTAAGATGATTATCTCATGGCTACTGAGAACGAATAAAATCAGATGGTTTTATTTTTTTCTATCTCTTTTACTCTTACAGAACCGAAGTAGGAAAGATCGGAAAAATCAGTAATTTACCATAAGAACCATTGAGTAAGGATTCCTCGGAAAGTTAAGGATTAGTAATCCTTTCTATCAATTGAATAGATTCGGTCTTATACATACGCGAGGAAGGTAATAAAAAAGGAATAAGATGATTACATTCTTCTTTTTTATAACTTAGGAGCCGTGCGAGATGAAAGTCTCATGCACGGTTCTGAATGAGAGAAAGGAGCGAGGCATCCTCTTTTCGACTCTAACTCTCCCACTCCAGTCGTTGCTTTTCTTTCTGTTATTTCGAAAGTAGCTGCTTCAGCTTTAGCCACTCGAATCTTCGATATTATTTTCTATTTTTCATTGAACGAATGGCATTTCGTTTTGGAAATTTTAGCTATTCTTAGCATGGTATTAGGTAATTTCATCGCTCTTACTCAAACAAGCATGAAACGTATGCTTGCCTATTCGGGCATAGGCCAAATTGGATATATCCTTATTGGAATCATTGATGGGGACTCAAATAATGGATATGCAAGCATGATAACTTATATGCTATTCTATATTTTCATGAATCTAGGAACTTTTGCCTGTATTGTATTATTTGGTCTACGTACAGGAACAGATAACATTCGAGATTATGCAGGATTATATACGAAAGACCCTTTTTTAGCTTTGTCTTTAACTTTATGTCTGTTATCTCTAGGGGGTATTCCCCCATTGGCAGGCTTTTTTGGAAAAATTTATCTATTCTGGTGCGGATGGCAGGCAGGCTCTTATTTATTGGTTTCAATAGGAGCCCTTATGAGTGTTATTTCTATATATTATTATCTAAAAATAATAAAGTTATTAATGACTGAACGAAACAGAGAAATAACTCCTCACGTCCAAAATTATAGAATATCTTCTTCTTCAATCTCAAAAAATTCAATCGAAGTAAGTATGATTGTATGTTCAATAGCATCTGCTATACTGGGAATAGTGATGAACCCTATTATTGCAATTGCTCAAGAGACCTTCTTTTAAAATATATTTATTAATTAAACGTTTCCCTTACTAACTAAAAGAAGCAGTATATTTGGCCCATATCCCAGGGAGGGAATAGGTTGAGATTATGAGATGAACTTCTAATTAAAAAGTCAACTTGATCCTCAAATTAGAAGTTCATTCTATACCATTAATATACATTTTCATTTTGAGAAAATGCCATTCAAACGTACTAAATAGATATCTATGTCATTCCGTTCTATCTAGGAATAGATATATGCATGCATAAAATCGAAACTGCTTTTGACATATTGTTAGTTGGGTGCCATATTCACTTTATTTTTTATAAAATCTTAGTCTTCTATTGATCCAAATAAAATGTTGGATTATATATATATCTCTCATATATTTTTTTCTATGAGATCCCCTTCGATAATGAAAAATAAAAAAAAAAAAAAAGAATTGCATAATAGGATATTTTAGACCTGGGCCTATGTGACTGATCGATATGAATACTTGAATACTACATTTGTGTCATGTATTCTATATGATACATATATATATATTTGAATAATAATATATATTTATTATTCATGGAATAAAATTTACTTTTGGAATGCCTTGATGGTGAAATGGTAGACACGCGAGACTCAAAATCTCGTGCTATAAAGCGTGGAGGTTCGAGTCCTCTTCAAGGCATAATATTCATGATGCTTATTGGATGCGCAATTCAATTACAAATACCAGATCCAATTGATAGTCTCTCAACAGACTGATATTACTTATCTGTTGATACGAATTCCAACAATGGTTTTGGTCGTTGTTTCATAACGCTTGTTCCAGCAGTTCATACATAGTGTACTAATTTGATCTAAGATCAAAATTATTCTGCTGTGTTTCAGCAGTAGCATTGTGTATCACGGGGCTAAAGCCCTAAATGATAAACAAGAACTAATGAGAACAGGAAACAAAATACATTGGAAAAAGGAACATCTGGGAAAGATTGAATAAAAAAATAAAAAGACCAAATCTAAGGTGGAATACTTACTCTTTTGGTGTACATAAAGGAGTATATCTTGTTTCTTCCTACTTATTAACTTTATTTAATTAAAGACATAGATTGAAAATAATTTATATCCCTCTCTCAAGGTATTGCAAGATTCGGGAGTGGCAAGTCAACAAATAGACTCATGTTGGATCCCTCTATAGGCAAATGAGGGATCCTTTATTTCAAATAAGAAGTGTAGAAAGCATACTAAAACCAAAATTGTAGAAATAAGGGGTAAGCATATTAAGCAAAAAAAAAAGGGATAGTAATAGTAAGCATAGTAATTCCTTACTATGCTTACTATTACATAGTTGGGATTTCAAAATGAGGAATCTATCTTCAAATTAAAATAAAAATCTAGTCTCTTTTATTCCTATTTTTTTCTTCTGCTATTAAGTGTCGAATTTCATTTGCAAAAAGTATTCTCCTTTCCAACAATGTTTTTGTCATTTGATTCAATAGCATTCTGTTAGATTGGAACAGATTTAATAAATATTGATAACTCTCAAATAGAAAATGATAAGTAAAATAATCAGATAACCAACGAGTGGTTTCGGCTTGGCGATCATTCGCCATATTTTCCAAACGGATGACCATTGGTGAAACTTCAACCAACCAACGACCATATGTGAACGAAGGCATATATGGACAAATTTGTTTCCATTCGAAACCAAATGTTTGAATGCGTTGTACAGACACCATATGGTCCCCGGGTATAATATCCTCAAGTTTCCAGTCTTTCATGTTCAAAATTTTGTTCTCACTATAAACACCCAGGACATACTTACTTCTAAAGGGGTTCTGTGTTGCTTCTTTTCTTATTGGAATGTAAGTAATATAAATTCTTTTCAACATTTCTTCATTTAGAAGAAGTTCTCGATGTGAAAACATACTAATGCGCTTCTCTTGAAAGACGAAGCCCACGGGATCCCAAAGAAATCTTTCTAGGAAAAAGATTGAAAATTTAGAGGATTGATATTGCATATGATAATCCTCTGTATCCAAGAATTCTCCTAATATTATCCGCTGCCGTTCTTGTTCTTGTACCCTCGCTTTGATTTCAGCATTCCATTTATTTTGAGTTTTATACTTTTGGTAACTCCTCTTATAAAGAGAGCCTAATTTCTCCTTCATATACTCAAACTCAAGTATATCATAATAGTAATATTGTTCAAGCAATTCGACGAAGTGGTTGGCTCTAAATAGAATATCAAATTTATTACTGCGAATAAAACTAAGACGCCAGGGCCTAGGCGCCCAAACTAGACGATTTAAGAAATCGTCTTCATCTTGATCTTTATAAGCTCCAAAAATATCCTTTTCTTGCCTAAAACTTTCTTTATTCACGAGAGAAGAGATCCCTCTTTCAACCATATTAAAATGATTTTTCACTATGGACCGACCAGCAAATGTGAGTATCGCTTCCGACTCAGGTCTACCCCGATATAATATATCGAATCCTAATGAGAATTCCACCAGAAAACTTTCTAAAAGACTAGAAGCTAGAGCGAAATCATTCTTAATGAATCCATCGAGAGAACGCCAATTATCTTTATTTTGTTCCGATATAAACCAAGAATCTTGAGCTGCTGATCCGGCCAAGCAACCCAAAATATGGGAAAATATAGTAAATTGCTTTACAGTTGCTTCAGCAATTGAAGGTTCTAAATACCAATGGGAGAGATAAAAAGCCCTTGGCAACCAGAAGTCTGTAACAAATAGGGGATCCATACCCATACTTCTAAGTGTATTAAGCGTATGTTGTATAAAAGACTTCCCTACCTTATAGGGAAGTCTTTCCTGTTGGCGTGGCTCGTATCCAAACAAACCCGTAGTGGTTCGACTAAAAGCAAATCGAATTGTATTAGTACCTATAACTGATTTCTTTTGGTTAATACTAATTAAAAAAATTTCATTGGTAAATCCTGTTAAATCGCGCGCATTAAAACCTTTGGTTCTAAATCCAAATTCATCAGAACAGGACCACTCTTTTTCTAAGTAGATCCCCTTGCTGCGTAAAAGAATAGGAAATTCCCTTTGTCGTTGTAGGAAAGGAAGCAATCGAATATGGATTGATCTATCTAATCCATCAGAACCTATTGGAAATGGGTCCACTTTTTTAGGAAGATGAGTTGAACCAATTATAATTCCAGGAAAATTTTCCTTAAAGAGACGTCGCACCAATATAGAAAGGAAGAACGATCCAAAATTCAGTTCATGAATGTTTGGAATCCATATTATACAAGGAGACATGGCTTTTGCCAATTCGAGAGCAAGCATGAATTGTTGTATTCTTTTCAGCCGCAGATTTTTTTGCAAAATATCCATATCCATATCTATTCTCTCTAATTTGTTTTCGGCAGTATCGTCAAAAAGACTAGGAGCATAAAGCATTGGATCTTCAGCTTTTTCTTCAAATTCATTTTTCAAGTCATCTCCACGGGGCAAGAAATATCTCAGAGATATTCTTACTAATGGAATATAAGAGTCTGCTGCTAGACTTTTGACCAAATAGGATCGTCCAGTGTTCATAGGACCTATCAAGAAAATCCGTTTGGAAAAATAAGAGGAGGATGGTCCTAAGTTGAGTGATAAAGGATGAGGGTTTACCTGGGAAGAGCTAAGACTCCCCCAGCAATCTTTTTGTAAAGAGGTAATCTTATTACAAAAAGCAAGGAAGACCGATCTTTCTGCTGAACCAAATTGATCAAACCTGTTTGTGTAATTCATTATACCTTGTTGGTAAGTTTCAGCTAAATATCGAAAGTAAATAAGTCCCGGCTGCTCAGTGATATATCCAGCAACAGGGATATTTGAATCATCAGTAACAGGGAAAGTCCTCTTAAAAGAGAAATCCTTAGGATTGGTAATCAACTTCAATTCAAGTTGAGAGAAACTTTTTTCTTTAATTAAAAAATGAGCTAATTCCCTCTCTCGTTGATCTATGCTAGAGTAGTTTGTCTCTAGCAATGTTGTGTAAATTGAAAATAAAAACCAACTACCTTTTTTCAATTCTCTAATACAAGACCATTTTCTTATGAAATAATCGTATATCTCCTCTATAGGTATATAATAATCTTCATAATCCAAAAACCAACCCGAGATGATTCCAGGCATAGGCTCCACAAGTGGTTGAAACGTGTGGTGTAACTTCTTATAGGAGGAATTATACTTTATCTTGTTCCTCCAGAAGTAATAGTCTTTCGTTAAATTAAACATGTAGAAGGGAAAAGAAAATAAACGAAGAATGAAATACCCAACGATGAAAGAAACAAGAAAAAGGACCCAAGATTCTTCATTTTTTATTAGTCCATTTCTTACATCTATCATAAACCTTTCCATCATTTTCAACCTTTCCATCATTTTCATTTCCTTGAATTCTTTGAATGTGAATTCCCGAAATGCAGGAATAAATGTTATTTCTTTGAATAACGTAAATGGGATTTTCCTCCCTCGATTCCTTATTTCGATTTCGATCTCCATCATTTCGAGTTCTTGTTCTTGATTTGCCTTTTCTTTCTTAAATGACTCAACCCATGACAAAACTAAAAAATACCAGTTCCTCCATTTTTTTTTGGAACCAGAAAAATAATGGTAAATTTTGGAAACATGCTTGGAAGCATAATGGGAAAAAAATTCGGAAACATAATAAAAAACATAATTGGAAAAATTGAAGACATAATAATAAACATAACTGGAAAATTTGGAAACGTAATAGGAAACAGAATTGAAAACATAATTTAAAAATTTTTCCAAATTTGTTCTCAATTTCCATTTTAGAAGTGCCAATAATTTCTGGGGAAGTGCCCACAAAATATTCAATACATCCAATATATGAGTAATAAACTCATTCTTATATTCAAAAAGGTCCAAAATAGATGCAAATTGATCCCTGCTATTTATCAAAATTTGCAAAAAAGGATATAAAAATATATCCTCAAGATATTTCCACCATGCAGAAGTAAAAACGCACAACCTATATGTTTGAAACAAATCCCATTTGGAGGAATTTATTTGAAATTGAAAGACTCTAGAGAAAATTTCTTTATCTTTATTCAAAAGGCTACTTTTCTTAATTTCCATATAAGTATCTAAAAGTATATCCTCAAAACATTTCCACCATGGAGAAGTAAAATCTGTGGCTTTGTTTTCAATTATGTTTTTTGAACTTTTTGTTGAACTATATTTTTTTACAGACTTCTTATTCATTTCCATGAATAAGGTTTCAAAAATTAATCGTAAATCATCTTGATAAGATTGAGTTTGAATAAAATTAATGTCTTTCAAATTGACACTCTTTTCATACTGATAAAGGTTGTTTTCTTCAGAATCGGAATTATTGAAAAAGGGAGGACAAGAAGTTTTTTCAAAATTCACTATTTGTTGTTCTCTTCTAAAAGGTGTTGTAGAAATCTCTTCGATCGAGGATATATATCTCTTATCATGAACAATTGAATTCAATTGAGTTAATAAATTGAATGATTTGTACAAGTCATAAATCAACGTTTGGTCATGTAAATATTTTGGTAATAATATGTTAGCCACTTGTGAGTTGATGAGAGAAACAATCTCTTTCTCTGAGAGAACAGGATTTATTTCATCAATAGGCAAAGAAAATAGATTGTTGTGGATGGGAAAAAGATTGAATAATTGCCCATATGTTCTATTTTTCTTCTTGATATGAATCCTTTCCATATAAGAAAATAATCTTCTCTTGTAATTTAGCCGGGGATGATGTAAATAATCAAAAAATTCGATTGTATTTGCTTTGTTAAAAGAAGCTCTCAATAAGCTTTGATTAGACAGTTTTAAGGAATTCAACCAATTTTGATCGTTGAATAACGCTGAAAGATCAGTGTTATCAACAAATTCCATGCAATTCTTTTCATTATCTAATAAATCAATAATCAATTGACTCATGGGTATCTCATTCAAAACAGATTGTGCTATTATTCCTTCATCGATGAATTCCGGTCTTTGTGAATCATCCAAAATTTTAATAACAATTGGTGGAATTAAATTTAACAACTTATTCCAAAGTGGTTCGAACAAATTATTCAAAAAATTGAATAATCTGATAAGGTCATCCAATAGTTGATTATATAATGCTAATCTCTTCTCCTTTATAATCATTCCTCGCGAGGTGTTATACTGATCCTCGTCCCCCATAAGAAAATCAATAATGGAACTTCTATTATCAATAATTATATTTATGTTGAGCTTAGAACGGAAGTTAGACCACCAGTTAGACAGTAACTCAGGGAGGTGTGCAGAAATTAACACCTTATTGTCAAATAAGTCTATAAAAATAGATAAGTTCTTAAAAAGAAAAAGCTGAAGAAATTCCTTCAGTGGTAAACGAATATCAATTGGGACCAACACTCTGTATTCATTTAGATCAAACACTCTGTTTCTCAATTTCAAATAGTTCCGTGTAAAATTAGAACTAAATTTAGAGCTATAAATGAGATGTTTCAAACCGTTTTTCAAGTATTTGGTTTGAGTAGACCAATTGTACAAAATGAAATTCCGATTGATATATTTATCAATTCGAAGAATTGAGTGATTAAACCATTCTTTCTGACCTTTTCTCCAACTTGATGAATGCTGGTTAATTGTATTTTGCATTACATTATTCAAGCTTTCATTTTCTATCCAATTTACTTGAATTGGATCTTTTGAATTGCGGCCAGACCTGAAATCTAATTTATTGAATACATTTTCAATACGGTATTTCTTGAATGCTTTTTGAAAAAAAAGATTTGCTTTTGAAAAATGCCCGTCAACTTTCATCTTATATTGAATCAATATTAGTCGTACCGAAGTTTCAGTTCTATCATTATTATTTCTTTTGATTATTCGATCCACAAATTCATTCTCTTTATTGATAATATTGAGTAAGCTCAATAAAAATTGATCCTTTAATTTCTCTTTATGTTTGAAGATCTGATTCAATAATTTACTCTTGTTCAATTCATAAAATTGATTCATGTTATAATCAACATCAAAAGTAAATTGATTATTATCAACCTGACTAGACTTAGCCATTGATAGAGCGAATTGATCTGTTATTTCTAACAGAATTTTTTTCCATTGTTCCTTGTTTTGATCACAGACTGAAGAAGATAGATCCCAAAGTGAACTCCGATTCATAAATTGGATGCAGTTGAAATAATTTATATCTCTCTGATTCTTTCTAATAATGTTCCATCCGGGATCTGATGAACTCATATAAATTGAGGAAGGATTGTGAAAGTACGTTTTGACTTTCCAAAAGTCAACTCTCCTATTCCTTTCGGATTCCATGAAATATTGAAAAGGATTATCATCTTGTTGCCTTTTCAATAATTTGAAACTTTGAATAGGCTTCTTAGTAGCGCCGGTACTCATACACGGTTCATATATTGAAGCCTTTGAGAATATCTCAAAAAAATTCCAATAGATTGGAGAATCCTCTGACTTTGAAGTTTCCCAAGTAATTGGTCCTTGATTCTCTGAGATTATCTCATTCTTATTATTATTTATATTTGTATTGAAATTGATGTCATATTTTGACAAATAAACAGAAAGATGCGGAACCACCAACAAATTTCTAGTGAAATTTGGCGCAATAAACATCATATATCTTTTTTCATTCCAAAAATGATTTGCGCGATACATAAAAACTGGTAATGTAAGTAATACCACCATCTTTATTGTTTGATTGAAACCAATACTACGGAGATCGCGTAAAAGTAACGTAACGAGAATTCGAAAGTGAAACAGCTTCACAGGGCGTTCTCGACAGGAAAAGATTCGAGTTAACAATCTGAACAAATAGGATTCAGTCAAATAGGATTTGTTCCATGGATTGAAGACTTGCATCATTTCTAATCGAAATCTATGTCGAAAATGAAATATAAAATTCTTGCTTTTCAGTATCCAAAAATGTTGTTTCAGTTTCATATTTAAAGTTTATTATTAAAAATGCATGTCATGTTATTTTTTTTTTTTTTTTTTAAGAAAATGCCTGATATAGACAAAAAAATATCTAACTAAGCTCTATTACCAATAGTGGATAAATGGTATATTCTCTCTCTCTCTATATATATATATATATATGTATGTATACATAGATATATACATCTAATAGTTAAAACTGGCTATAACCAACCCTTTCCTATCTCCATCATTTTAACTCGGAATAGATACCAAAAATAGTATAACCCATGCAAACCTTTTTTACAAGTGTGCCCTTTCCTATATCTCTAATTTTAATTGCTCTAATTATTAAATTAGAGCAAATGCTTGATATAGACCTTAGGTCTAACCAAGGTCTATTGCCAAGAATTGAGAAATTGTGTATTATATAGATGTAGATGTAGATATAACTACGTTTAAATAGTTAGTAAAATATTTATAACTTTTTTTTAAATTATAACCAATGTGAATACTTTTTAACAAGTATTCCCTTCATTATATCTATCATTTTAAATGATCTAAACACTAGAAAGTTTGGCAATAAAAAAATTTTATTTATTTCTTTTTTGAATATTCTCCTCCAATTGGGAGGACTTAAGTCTTTAAGTCCCGAGTCCTAGGTCCAAATCCTAGGAAGCGTTATTCTATTCCTAGTCATCATATTATTTATATGAATTGGTTAATGTTGAGCATCCATGGCTGAATGGTCAAAGCGCCCAACTCATAATTGGGAAGTCGCGGGTTCAATTCCTGCTGGATGCACCTCTAGCTTAAGGTTTCATATTTTGTGATTTGTCACTTTGTATCATTATAGAAATGATTCTGATATCTCCCATATTTCTATGGGAGATTGGTATATGATTAGAATATCATTCTGAGATCTCCCATAGAAATCAATATTAGTTATTGTTCACATCCATGAATTTCATTCAACATAACAGAAATTTATCCCAAATTATACCCTTACCTATGAGAATCTATGAATAGATTCTATCTTTATCTATAATCTAGATAAAATTATCTAGATTAAGATCTAGAAGTATTGGGACATTTAAAACTTGTTGTTTTTTCTCACAAGGGTCGTCCGACCCAAGTCTTCTAAGTTTTTCTGACGTCGTAAAGGTCGGGTAACCAATTCAAGTACATCCCTCGCATTGGCAAACCCATGAATCTGGGCAAAAGTAAATTCAACCGACCATTTAGTACTAATTCCTCTTGCTTCTAACGGGTTAGCATGGGCCATTCCAGTGATAGCTAAGTCGGGTTGTAATTCGCGTATACGCCGTATTTGATTTGAATTATCCGGTTTCTCTACAATTCGTGGTATTGGTACACACATGTTTATACATGTATCCCGTAAAAGTGCTAATTCAGCAGCTTGATATCGTTTATCCATATAAGGAATACCAATTTCATGAACGATCATTCCACATCTGATTAAGAATCTTGCTAGAGATACTTCTAGCAGATTATCTCCCATGAAAAAAACAGATTTCCCACGTACCAAATCAAGATAATCTTTTAAACTTTCCCATACCCGTTCCTCCCTTTCTTCTAGACCTTGGGCCTCAACACCAAATACAGAACAAATCTTTTCGATCCAAGCCCGCGTTCCGTCCGGGCCGATAGGAAAAGGAGCTCCAATTAATTCACATTTTTCGCGTCTTATTAAAGTGGTTGCTGTCCGACTCAAAAATGGATTAACGCCACAAACATAAACTCCATCACCCAATGATGGAAGATCAGTATATCTTTGAGCAGGTAGCCAACCCGATACCTTGATGGACTGGCGTCTTAACTCTAGATTGAGTTGAGAAGCCACATTGGAGGGCAAAGACCCAAAAAGAACTAAGGAGGAATGATTTGCATATTCGTCCAATTCCTCTTTTTTTTTAGAAGGAAAAGCAAATAATTTTTGTAGAATTTTTTTTCGTTCACGAACGGGGAATTCCGGTTCTGGACAACGATGTGCCATCGCAGCTAACACCGTATCTTCTCCTTGAGTAAAAGCATAATCCAGCCCATTTGCTCTTGCAACTAGAATTGGGATTCCAATTTCCCATTCTAATTTGGGGGCCATACCTTCCAAATCCATTTTAATTATTTCTGTAGTACAAGTACCTATCCATATGATGACACTGGGATCTCTATCTTTTCTTATTCGAATACAAAGCCTTTTTAATCCTTCATAATCATTCAATTGAGCCGAGATATCCCCTTCTTCTAATTCTGCCATTGCATAGCGGGGTTCCGCAAAAATCATAACTCCAAGTGCATTTTGGAGAAAATAACCACATGTCTTTGTTCCCACAACTAAAAAGAAACTATCTTCAATCTTTTGATATAACCAAGATACACAGCTAATTGGACAAAAAGTATGATAATTACCAGTCTCACATTCGACTGTAAGAGTTTCATCAATTTTCACTGGCATAAATTATTATTCCATAATAATAAATAAAATAAAAATTTCAATTAAATGGTCGTAAATCCAAGTAGATTTTCCTTATTATTTTGATGTCTCCCGTCATCAATCGGATTGAGATAAAGATCAGAGAGTAAACTGAATAATTCGCGATCTGGAATCTCTTTTGGTACAATACCCTCTGGTTGGGACAATATTTGATCCGCTATGTCTAAATAATATTCACATACATAGTTAAGAGATGGTTCAGATCCCACCATTTCAAATAAGGTTTTACCTTTGACTCTCGAAACTCGAATATCTTCAATAAGAGGTAATACTTCTATTACGGGCATTGGGCAGGCTTCTACATATTTATTGATAAGATCTCTTTTAGATGTACGATTTCCAACCAAGCCTGCTAATCGGAGTGGATGTGTACGAGCTTTTTCCCTGATAGAGGCAGTAATACGATTAGCTGCAAATAATGCATCAAATCCATTATCTGTAATTATCACACAGTAATCTGCATAGTTCAATGGAGCAGCAAAACCTCCGCACACCACGTCACCTAATACGTCGAATAATATAATATCATATTCGTAAAATGCATTTAACTCTTTTAACAATTTTACAGTTTCCCCTACCACATATCCTCCACACCCGGCTCCTGCGGGTGGGCCCCCTGCTTCCACACAATCTACCCCTCCATAACCCTTGTGAATTACATCTTCGGACCAAACATCCTCATAATGATAATCCTTGGATTGCAAAGTATCTATGATTGTAGGTATCAGAAATCCTGTAAGAGTAAAAGTACTATCGTGTTTGGGGTCACATCCAATTTGTAACACTTTTTCACCACGTCTGGCTAGAGCAATTGAAATATTACAACTGGTCGTTGATTTACCGATTCCGCCTTTTCCATAAACTGCTATTTTCATCTTCCAATCTCCCTTTATTTATTTTTGATCTCTCAAACTTTTTAGTTATTTGTTCGATCTAATCTTCAGTTTAACTTTGCCTGATTTATTCATACTATTTGAATCATGTTCCACCGTTTCACCTTATTTTTATAACTTCCTCCATCTAAGGAGGAAACCCATTCCCTCCCAAGTAATGGAGGGGAAGCGGAGGAAAA